TCTCCCCAAATAGGATTTGAACCTACGACCAATCGGTTAACAGCCGACCGCTCTACCACTGAGCTACTGAGGAACAACGGTAAATTGTATCTCATAGAGTTCCATTCCTTTTCTCAATCCATTACCAATATCAGACCGAAGTTTCCTTTATAACTCGTGGAACTTCTTCATAATGGCTACGTTCCATGCCTCATTTCATAGGTAAATTCAAAGTGGCTCTATTTCATTATATTACATCCATATTATCATATAATAAGATATTAAATCTAATAATATCTAATATAATAATATCTAATATAATAATATCTAATATAATAATATCTAATTAATATATAAATAATATAAAGAATATCATATCACCAACCATTTACTATCTATTAATATGATTTACTATCTACATTAATATCATATCACTAACTATTTACTATACTACTAATATCATATAATATATTATTATATATTATATATAAAAAAAAAAATACGAAAATGAATAATTCATATCATATACAATAACATATAAGAATTACTAATATCATATAATATATTATTATATATTATATATAAAAAAAAAAAAATACGAAAATATAAAAAAAAAAAAATACGAAAATGAATAATTCATATCATATATAATAACATATATGAATTACTAATATCATATAAGATATAGTAATGAAATTGCAAGAATAAAAATTGCAATAAATATTAAAATACTTAGAGAGGTTTTTTATGATTTATCAATCGTTTATACTAGATCGTTTAGTAGCTTTATGTCTTAAAATACTAAATTCAGCCATTGTGATGGGACTGTACTATGGATTTCTGACTACATTCTCCATAGGGCCATCTTATCTCTTCCTTATTCGAGCCCGGGTTATGGACGAAGGGACCGAGACGGAAATAGCAGCAACAACCGGGTTTATTACGGGACAGCTTATGATGTTCATATCGATCTATTATGCGCCTTTGCATTTGGCTTTGATTAGACCTCATACAATAACTATCCTCGCTTTACCCTATCTTTTCTTTAGTTTCCTATACAAAAACAACAAACACTATTATTCGGCTTCTTTCTATTATTTGGATTCTGCATACAAGTTGGATTCCGGATACAAGAATCCAAATTCAATACGTAATTTTCGTATTTACAAAGTATTCTTTAACAATCTTTTTTTTCAGTTATCAAACCCCTTCCTTTTCCCAAGTTCAATCTTACTAAGATTAATGAACATTTATCTCTTTCGATCCAACAATAAATTGTTATTCTTAACAAGTAGTTTTCTTGGTTGGTTAATTGGTCATATCTTTTTGATGAAATGTATTGGATTGATATTATTAGTTTGGTCAAAGCAAAAAAATTCGATCAAATCTAAGTTAACTATGCGATTCTCTAAGTACATTCTCTTACAATTGCGAGATTATGTGGGTGAAATATTTGTTCTTTTTTCATTTGTTCTCCTTGGCCACTATTTAGGCAGAACACCGCTTCCATATTTTTATACTGATGAAATCGAAGAATACGAAGAGAGGGAAAGGGCTGAAATCAATGGAGAAATCGATGTTGAAATAGATTCGGAAACGGAAGAAACTAAACAAGAACAAAACGGCTCCATCGAATACGAAGAAAATCTTATTTCTTATCTTTTTCCGAAAAAAGATAAGACTTTGGACAACATTGAGCAAGATAATAATATCTTCGTATTGGAAAAACCTCTTGTAACTACTCTTTTCGATTATCGAAGATGGAATAGGCCATTGCGATATATAAAAAATGATCACTTTGAAAGAGTCGTACGAGATGAAAATTCACAGTTTTTTTTTCATATATGTCAAAGTGATGGAAAAGAACGAATATCTTTCACGTATCCACCTGATTTATCTAGTTTTCTGAAAATCATGGAAAACAAAATGGATCTCTTCACAGGAGATAAAATCTCCTATAATGATAATGAATTGTCTAATTATTGGAGCTCCACTAATAAAGAAAAAAGAAAGAAACTAAGCAATGAATTTTTTAAAAGGGCAAAAGTTCTAGATAAGAAATATAAGAAATTTATTCCTGTGGATGTATTTGAAAAACGAATTAGATTGTCTAATGATAAGAGGAAAAGAAAATATTTAACTAAAATATATGATCCTTTCTTGAATGGACCTTTTCGTGGACAAAGCTTTTCACCATCAATTCAAAATGAAACTTACACAACAAATTCCATTTTGATAAATAAGATTCATGGTCTCCTTCTTTCTATTAATAGTAATTATCCAGAATTTGATAATTATCCAGAATTTGAAGAGAAAATAGATCAATTTGATAGAAAATTATTATTAACTGAAATTGGTTTTTTTTTTAACTTAATGAGTAAATTTTCGGAAAAATCCGTATCAAGTTTTAATTTTGACGGACTTTATTTATTTCCAGAACATGAACAAGTAAAAATATATTCCGAAGAAAAACAAAGAAAAAAAGAATTCTTATTCGAGGCAATTAGAACTGATAGGAACAACCAAACCATTTTTAATAGAAAGAAATGTAGTGGAATAAACGAAATCAGTAAACAAGTTCCTCGATGGTCATACAACTTAATCGACGAATTGGAGCAAGTGACGGAAAGACTAGTGAAAGAGCCTCAGATTCGTTCCCCAAAAGCCGACCGTATAGTCGTTTTTGATGGGGATACAGATTCACTGGATTTTAATCTTGGTGCTAAAAAAGACAAAAATGACCTGGACATAAATAATCAAGAATTTTTTCTACTAAATTTTTCACGCGAAGCAGATTATGCCCGAGATATAATTAAGGGATCTATGCGCCCTCTAAGGCGTAAAACAGCGACTACGAGACTTTTTCAAGCGCATGGAAATGTCCATTCCCCCACTTTTTTGGATATAATAGAAGATTCCCCATTCTTTTTTATTTTTGGTGATCTTTTAGATGATATATCCGTATTTTTGAAAGAAATGTTCAGGAAACCTGGTACTGACAATTCAGAATTTTTGGCGTTTCAGGAAAGGCTCGAACACAAATACAAAGAGGACGACAAAGACGAGGCTGAAATAAGACTTAGAAAAATAGAAGAAGACTGGGAAAGTATTCTATATGGTCTAATAATTAGAAGTTTTGTATTACTAACCCAATCTTTTATTAGAAAATATATTCTATTACCTTCATTGATAATAACTAAAAATATCATTCGTATCCTATTATTTCAAAATCCCGAATGGTCAGAAGATTTTAGGGATTGGCGCAGGGAAATTCATATTAAATGCACCTATCAGGGCATTCCAGTATCCCACAAAGAATTGCCAAACAACTGGTTCTACGAGGGTATTCAGATAAGGATCTTATACCCTTTTGTTCTGAAACCTTGGCACAACAAATCTAAGGTACAATCTACTGAAAAAAAAAAAAAAAAAGATCCACAGAAAAAAAAATATAAAAAATATACTGAAAACAGAAACTTCTGGTTTTTAACAGGTTATGGAACACTAGTGGAATCGTACCTTGATGAGGGTTTCCCAATAAACGCACTTTCATTTTTGTATCCCATTTTAAAAACAATAAGCAAACAATTGAAAAAGGATTTGAAAAAGCGTTTTTTTCGAGTTCTAAAATTTTTAAATGAAAGAAAAAAAGGGTTTCGAACTATGTTAAAAAAAATAGAAAACATCAAAAGTATTCTTAAAAGTATTCTTAAAAGTATTCTAGTTAGGTTCAAAACAATAGATGAAACACTAGATGAAACACTAGATGAAACACTAGATGAAATAATAGATGAACTGAGTGAAAGCAAAAAAACCTCAACAATCAGTAAGAATAATTCAAAGATTGAGGAATCACCCGTTAAAATGGAATCTCTTAATTTGACAAAGTCTTCATTCATAGAAAAAAGGATAAAAGATCTTAATGTTAAAACAAAGACAATCATAAAAGAAATAGAAACAATGACAGAAGAAAAAAAAGAGGGGATTCTAACTTCAGAGATCAATTTGAATTCGAACAAAACTACTTATGATGCTAAAAGATTAGAATTACAAAAAAATAGTTTGCAAATCTTACAAAGAAGATTTGTTCGATTAATACGTAAATCCTATTCTTTTTTCAAAATTTTCATAGAAGGGGTATACATAGATATCCTTTTATGTATCAGTAGTATTGCTAGGATCCATCGACAACGTTTTCTTGATTTTCTTGAATCAACAGACAAAATACTAAATGTAAAAAAATCCATTAAAAAAAAAGAAATGAAAGAAATAACTGAGGATCAACGTCTAATTCAATTTATCTCGATTATAGAGGAATCTGGGAATATTAAGAATATGAATTCACAGAATTCTTGGGATGTATCTTCTTTGTCACAAGATTATGTATTTTATAAATTATCACAAATCCAAGTTAGTAATGGATATAAATTTAAGTTAAGATCTATTTTTGAATCTCGTGAAAGATTTCTTTTTCTTAAGAATGAAATAAAGGATTATTTTTTGAGAATACAAGGAACATATAATTCCAAATTAAGACATAAGAAACGTCCCGATTCGTTAATGAATCAATGGACAAATTGGTTAAACCTTCATTATCAATATGATTTACCTGAGAACAGATGGTCGAGATTAGTATCACAAAACTGGAGGAATAGAGTCAATGAACATCGTGTGGCTCAAAATAAAGATTTAGTTCAATATGATTCATATGAAGAAAATAAATTAATTCTTTCCAAAAAACAAGAACAAGAAGGAGACATTAGAATTAAAAAAATTAAAAAACAAGAAGCAGATTTATTAGAAATTAAAAAAAAAAGGAAAAAACAATATAGATATGATCTTTTCTGCTATCAATATATTCATTTTGCGGATAAGAAAAAATCCTATATTTATGGATATAGATCACCGCAAGGAAACAAAAACCAAGCGATTTCTTATAATTACAACCTATGTAGAAAAGAATTTTTGGATATAATAGGCGATATCTCTATCCAAAATTATCTAGAAGAATATGATATTATTCTAGATATGGAAAAAAATCGGGATAGAAAGTATTTCAATTGGATAGGAATGAATGTAAAAGGGAAAAAGACTTATATACCGAATGAGAAATTTTGGTTCTTTTCAAAATTAAGAAAATTTTATTATACATATAAGAGGAATCCTTGGATCTTACCAATAAAATTCTTTGTTTTGCAGCTTTATGGACAAGGTGAATTAGAGTTAGAAACGGAAGAATACGTGAGTCCAGTAGATTTAGATCTTAAATCTAGCTCATACTATTATAACGGATCAGATTCTAAATACAGGAACGATCTAAGTGGAGAACGGGATTTCTTACTATCAAAATATTTGGGTTTTTATTTGCACTGTGATAGTTCCGACGAAGAAATAGGAATGGATAATATCAACTTATTCATTCTCATGCTTAGAATGAAAAATTTTAAAAAAATTGTAATAAGCTCGATTAAAAAGCTAGAGCTAGATATAGAAATGCTGGTTGATTCAATTACGAAGGATTTTATTTATACAGAATGTAGGGACACTCAGGACTTGAAGAAGAGGCTAACCTTTTTTATTGAACCTATTCGACTGTCTACAAAAAACCAGGAACAATCTCTTATATATCAAACCATAAGACTACCGTTGATTCATAAGAGTAAGAGGCGAAAAAGTTGGAGTTGGAAAAAAAGTCGTGTTGATCAAAAGATAACACAAAATAAAGATCAAAATCTTTATGATTTGTTTGTTCCTGAAAATCTTTTGTCCCCTAGACGACGTAGAGAATTGAGAATTCTAACTTGTTTCAATCCTAGGAATAGAAATACTGTGCATAGAAAAACAATAAATGACAATGAGAATAAAATCAAAAATGTTTCTCAAGTTTTGGCTAAAAATAAAGATCTTGATAGCGAAACAAAAAAACTAATGAATTTTAAATTATTTCTTTGGCCAAATTATCGATTAGAAGATTTAGCTTGTATAAACCGCTATTGGTTTAATACCCATAATGGAAGCCGTTTCAGTATGTTAAGGATACGTATGTATCCTCGATTGAAAGATTAATTTAGAATCTACATTTATCTTCTATTTATCATTATCATAATCTTTTTTGTAACATATCTGATATGTGAATAACATATCAGATATGTGAATATATATATATATAAATAAATCAAAATATTTATTTATATATATAAATTAAATTTAAATAAAAAAAATAAATAGAAAAATGAATCAAAAAAATGGTCTTATTTTTATTTGAAATAGACAAGACAATAGAATTTTTTATTTATTGAATTAATAAATATAGTATTTCTTTTTTTATCTATTTGAATTACATTCCTTAATAATATAATAATATAATTGATTTGAAAAAAAAAGAAATTAAGAATTGTTAAGTAAATTAAGATAATTTGATATACAAAATTAAAAATTAGTGTCATTACTATTACTGATCAATAAAAATATCTACCAAAAACGAGCGGGAGAGAAAAGCTTTCATTTCATTTTATGATAAAAAATTCATTTATACCTGTTATTTCACAAAAAAAAAAAGAAGAAGAAAACCCCGGATCAGTTGAATTTCAAGTATTCAATTTCCATAATAAGATACTAAGACTTACTTCACATTTGGAATTACACCCAAAAGACTATTTATCTCAAAGGGGTTTACATATAATTCTAGGAAAACGGCAACGACTACTGTCTTATTTGTCAAAGAAAAATAAAATACGTTATAAAAAATTAATAAATCAGTTGGGTATTCGGGATTCACAAATTCGTTAATTTCAAGAATCATTTTCAATTATTCGATTTATTAGATCCTGAATTTTGATGAACTTTTTTTTTAACGATTCATGGAAGAATGAATCGAGGAAAAACCTATGAATGTGCCAGCTACAAGAAAAGACCTCATGATAGTCAATATGGGGCCTCAACACCCATCAATGCATGGTGTTCTTCGACTTATTGTTACTCTGGATGGTGAAGATGTTATTGATTGTGAACCAATATTGGGTTATTTACACAGAGGTATGGAAAAAATTGCGGAAAATCGAACAATTATACAATATCTGCCTTATGTAACACGTTGGGATTATTTAGCTACTATGTTCACAGAAGCAATAACCGTAAATGGACCGGAACAATTGGGAAATATTCAAGTACCTAAAAGAGCCAGCTATATACGAGTAATTATGTTGGAATTAAGTCGTATAGCTTCTCATCTACTATGGCTGGGACCTTTTATGGCAGATATTGGTGCACAAACCCCCTTTTTCTATATTTTTAGAGAAAGAGAATTAATATATGATCTATTTGAAGCTGCGACAGGTATGAGAATGATGCATAATTATTTTCGTATTGGAGGAGTAGCGGCTGATCTACCTTATGGTTGGATAGATAAATGTTTTGATTTCTGCAATTATTTTTTAACAAGGGTTATTGAATATCAAAAACTGATTACGCGAAATCCAATTTTTTTAGAACGAGTTGAAGGCGTAGGTGTTGTTGGTAGAGAGGAAGTTATAAATTGGGGGTTATCAGGACCGATGCTTCGGGCTTCCGGAATACAATGGGATCTACGTAAAGTCGATAATTATGAGTGTTACGAGGAATTTGATTGGGAAGTTCAATGGCAAAAAGAAGGAGATTCATTAGCTCGTTATTTAGTTCGAATTGGTGAAATGATGGAATCCATTAAAATTATTCAACAGGCTTTGGAAGGAATTCCAGGTGGGCCGTATGAAAATTTAGAAATTCGCTCCTTTGATAGAGAAAAGGAGCCAGAATGGAATGATTTTGAATATCGATTCATTGGTAAAAAATCGTCTCCGACTTTTGAATTGCCGAAACAAGAACTTTATGTGAGAGTTGAGGCCCCCAAGGGGGAATTAGGAATTTTTCTAATAGGAGATCAGAATGGTTTTCCTTGGAGATGGAAAATTCGTCCACCTGGTTTTATCAATTTGCAAATTCTTCCTCAATTAGTTAAAAGAATGAAATTGGCTGATATTATGACAATACTAGGTAGCATAGATATCATTATGGGAGAAGTTGATCGTTGAAATGATAATTGATACAACGGAAGTCCAAGATATAAATTCTTTTTCCGGATTGGAATCTTTCAAAGAGGTCTATGGAATTCTATGGATACTTGTACCTATTTTGATTCTTGTATTGGGAATCACAATAAGTGTACTAGCAATTGTATGGTTAGAAAGAGAGATATCTGCAGGGATACAACAGCGTATTGGACCCGAATACGCTGGTCCTTTTGGAATTCTTCAAGCTCTAGCAGACGGAACAAAACTACTATTCAAAGAGAATCTTATTCCATCTAGGGGAGATATTCGTTTATTCAGTATCGGACCATCCATATCCGTAATATCAATTCTACTAAGTTATTCAGTAATTCCCTTTGGCTATAACTTTGTTTTATCTGATTTCAATATCGGTGTTTTTTTATGGATTGCCATTTCGAGTATTGCTCCCATTGGACTTCTTATGTCAGGATATGGGTCAAATAATAAATATTCCTTTTTGGGTGGTCTACGAGCTGCTGCTCAATCGATTAGTTATGAAATACCATTAACTCTATGTGTCTTATCAATATCTCTACGTGCGATTCGTTGAAACCCAAAAAGCTATTCGATGCTATTGCTATGCTCCTCTCTTTATAGTACTATATAGGAAAGGAGTCGAATAAATTAAATAGAAACCTTCATTATCTTAATTTGATTTTTCACAATTCGGATTGAAGAACTAAATTAGATAGTTATATGAGTGAAATAAAACAGCGCTTATATTGAATAAAATTTCAGAATACTCTATTACTTATAGTTAACAGATAGTATGATGATTTTAAATGGCAGTAAAAATATTGAGTCTCATTTTCTATGTATAAGAATGAAGTCAAATAAAATAAATTATAAAGAGAAGAGGACATTTAACCCAAGATTGGATAATCTTTTTCATCCTGTTTTGAAGCGGGCTCAAAAGACCAACCTTATTGAGTTTTAGTTATCATTTGTATGAATTATCATTTGTATGATCATAGATGTATTAAATGAAAAAAAAAAATTCATAAGGGGTTAATAAAAAAAAGGAGTGGATGGTTAGAAACACCAAGATACACAAAGGATTAGTAACACAGATTTTGTAAATTATCCAAAAATTTACGCATAATAGAAAAAGAATACTAATTGGGGCTTTAAGTTGGTAGAAAAAATCAAGCAGTACTCCCCATAACTCCGATCCAGAGTATGCTTCCATCCACTGATTAAATAAATTACTATCAGGAACGAAAAAATCCTTTAAAATTTTTTAAGTCCCTTTTTCATAACACAAAAAAGAAGAATAGGAACGAAAAAAGAAGAATAAATCATAAACGAAAAGCAGATCTCTTTTTTGTTTATGATTTCTTATATCCATATTCATGGAGATCAAATTCACATGATAATTAAGAAACGAATGTGTAATTCTTTTTCGTAATTCAAAATGCGGAGGGTTATGGAGAATTCTAAAAGAGTATTTTATTGAAGAATTCAGTTATTACTCAACAAATTCAAATTTCGATTTTTAAGGGATGAGATCAATTCAGAAGTGCCTTATTGTATCTTTTATTAAAATGGATTTATCTTTCTTATTTAGTTATTTCTAGAACAGACAGAATTGAATTGGTCTAATTCAGAACCGTTCGATAGATTTAAATCTTCTATATCTTATGGATATATCACGAGATAAATAATCGTCCCGGTCCTTAGATTTACTTAAGGCTTTCCAGGAGCCGTATGAGGTGAAAATCTCATGTACGGTTCTGTAATAGAGATGGGAACAGTAATGTTATCACCGACTAGGATTATCTAACAGTTTAAGTACAGTTGATATAGTTGATGCGCAATCAAAATATGGTTTTTGGGGATGGAATTTGTGGCGTCAACCTATCGGTTTCATTGTTTTTCTAATTTCTTCACTAGCAGAATGTGAAAGATTACCTTTTGATTTACCAGAAGCAGAAGAAGAATTAGTAGCGGGTTATCAAACAGAATATTCGGGTATTCGATTTGGTTTATTTTACGTTGCTTCCTATTTAAACCTTTTAATTTCTTCATTATTTGTAACAGTTCTTTACTTGGGCGGTTCAAATATCTCTATTCCGTACATATTCGTTTCTGAGTTTTTTGAAATCAATAAAACATATGGAGTTTTTGGAACTACAATTGATCTCTTTATTACATTAGCTAAAACTTATTTTTTCTTATTCGTTTCTATCATAACAAGATGGTCTTTGCCTAGGCTAAGAATGGATCAATTATTAAATCTTGGATGGAAATTTCTTTTACCTATTTCTCTCGGTAATCTATTATTAACAACTTCGTCTCAATTGTTTTCACTGTAAAAGATTTATTTTCTATATTCATAACTTGTCTCAAATAAGAGAAAGAAATAAAACAAAAATATTCATAGATATTTACGATATGTTCCTTATGGTAACTGGGTTCATGAATTATGGTCAACAAACAGTCCGAGCTGCAAGGTACATTGGTCAAAGTTTCATGATTATCTTATCTCACGCAAATCGTTTACCTGTAACTATTCAATATCCTTATGAAAAATTAATCACATCGGAACGTTTCCGCGGTCGAATCCATTTTGAATTTGATAAATGCATTGCTTGTGAAGTATGTGTTCGTGTATGTCCTATAGATTTACCCGTTGTTGATTGGAAACTGGAAACTGATATTCGAAAGAAACGATTGCTAAATTACAGTATTGATTTCGGAATCTGTATTTTTTGTGGTAACTGTATTGAGTATTGCCCAACAAATTGTTTATCAATGACTGAAGAATATGAACTTTCAACTTATGATCGTCACGAATTGAACTATAATCAAATTGCTTTGGGCCGTTTACCAATGTCAGTAATTGATGATTATACAATTCGAACAATTCAAATAAAAAAAGATAATTTTTTATAATTAAAAATTATTTTTATTCTTATAAAATAAAAAAGAAAATCAGAATAGTATAGAATAGAATATATATAACTCTATAAATAATGATAATCTATATAAATCTATATATATATTATATAGATTATTATAGAATATATAAGAGAATAATCAAAATAAAATATTATCAAAATAAAAAAAAAATGAAAATTAATAATTTATGTTATATCTACTTTTATATTTTTGTTTGAATATAGTTTCAAACTACTCTTTAGTATAAAGACTGGAATGACATTGATTATCTAACTGTAACTATATATCAATCAATTCAAACTCCTTAGGATTTTTTTTCAATGCAAAAAAAAAATTAAGTATATAAAAATTTTTTTCCTGGTCATATCAATACGGTCATGAAATTTCGATTTCTTTGTCTTTTTTTTACATATAATGGATTTGCCTGAAACGCTACACGATTTTCTTTTAGTCTTTCTGGGATTGGGTATTATATTAGGAAGTCTAGGAGTAGTATTACTTACCAACCCTATTTTTTCTGCTTTTTCGTTGGGACTGGTTCTTGTTTGTATATCCTTATTATATATTTTATCAAACTCCCATTTTGTAGCTGCATCACAGCTACTTATTTACGTGGGAGCTATTAACATTTTAATCATATTTGCTGTGATGTTCATGAATAGTTCCGAATATTACCAAGATTTTAATCTTTGGACTGTTGGGGATGGAATTACTTTGATAGTTTGTACAAGTATTTTTGTTTCACTAATAACTATTATTCCAGATACTTCATGGTACGGAATTATTTGGACTACAAGACCAAATCAGATTATTGAGCAAGATTTGATAAGTACTAGTCAACAAATTGGAATTCATTTATCAACCGATTTTTTTCTTCCATTTGAACTAATTTCAATAATTCTTTTAGTTGCTTTGATAGGTGCAATTGTCGTAGCTCGCCAGTAAGAAATCTTTATAGAATTAGTAATATAAATCAAGATTTTTTTTTCAATTCTATGTTATGTATAAACTCTTTTTTTTTTTTTTTATTGCCGATATATTCTTTTGTTCCAGACTTGGTATATTCTTTGAGTCAATTGAATCTGTTGAATTGTTGTTCATATTGAAATGAATCAAAATTAATAAGGAGTTGGTCAATGATGCTCGAACATGTACTTGTTTTGAGTGCCTATTTATTTTCTATTGGTATCTATGGATTGATCACGAGCCGAAATATGGTTAGAGCCCTTATGTGTCTTGAACTTATACTGAATGCAGTTAATATAAATCTCGTAACTTTTTCTGATTTTTTTGATAATCGCCAATTAAAAGGAAATATTTTTTCCATTTTTGTTATAGCTATTGCAGCCGCTGAAGCAGCTATCGGACTGGCTATTGTTTCCGCAATTGCTCGTAACAGAAAATCAACCCGTATCAATCAATCGAATTTGTTGAATAAATAGCATTAATTAATCATAATTAATAAAAAAAATGCAATTCAAATAGTGAGTGTAATATTTATCAATTCAAATTAATATGTATTCTACACAACTTATGATCATGTTTGCATTGCCTAAATCATAAGAAATCAAAGTATCCTGGTCCTCTTCTATTCCTTCTTCTAAATTTATCTAGACATCTTTTTTGATTAACAATTAACAATATTATAACAAATCATTGATTCATCTGGTATATAAATATATGATTCATTTACGAGTTTACTAGATCGATAATTTTCATTTTTTATGTTCAAAAATTACTATAGATACAATGTCACATTCAGTAAAGATTTATGATACATGTATAGGATGTACTCAATGTGTCCGAGCTTGTCCCACAGATGTATTAGAAATGATACCTTGGGATGGATGTAAAGCTAAGCAAATAGCTTCTGCCCCAAGAACAGAGGACTGTGTTGGTTGTAAGAGGTGTGAGTCCGCTTGTCCGACGGATTTCTTAAGTGTTCGAGTTTATTTAGGGCCTGAAACAACTCGAAGTATGGGTCTAGCTTATTGATACGTTTCAAAAAACACCACACGAATACGTTTTTTTTACTGGCAAAAACCCGTGCTCAAAAAAATACAAAATATTTTTTTGAGCACGGGCTTTTCTGGCCCAAGTGTATCTTATTTTTATGACGAATTATTTTCCTTGGTTAACAATAGTTGTAGTTTTGCCAATAGCCGCAGGTTCCTTAATTTTCTTATTTCCTCATAGGGGAAATAAGGTAATTAGGTGGTATAGCATTTGTATATGCTTAATCGATCTCCTTCTAACAACCTATGCATTTTGTTATCATTTCCAATTGGATGATCCACTAATTCAACTGACGGAGAATTATAAATGGATCAATTTTTTTGATTTTTACTGGAGATTGGGAATAGATGGACTCTCTATAGGACCTATTTTACTGGCGGGATTTATAACTACTTTAGCCACTTTAGCGGCTCAGCCGGTTACTCGAGAATACCAATTATTCTATTTCCTGATGTTAGCAATGTATAGCGGTCAAATCGGACCATTTTCTTCTCGAGACATTTTACTTTTTTTCATCATGTGGGAATTGGAATTAATTCCCGTTTATCTACTTTTAGCCATGTGGGGGGGAAAGAAACGTTTGTATTCAGCTACAAAGTTTATTTTGTACACTGCAGGAGGTTCTGTTTTTTTATTAATGGGAATTCTGGGTATCGGTTTATATGGTTCTAATGAACCAACATTAAATTTTGAAACATTAACTAATCAATCGTATCCCGTGGCGCTAGAAATAATATTATATACGGCATTTCTTATTGCTTTTGCTGTCAAATCGCCGATTATACCCTTACATACATGGTTACCAGATACCCACGGAGAGGCACATTACAGCACTTGTATGCTTTTAGCCGGAATCTTATTAAAAATGGGAGCATATGGGTTGGTTCGAATTAATATGGAATTATTTTCCCACGCTCATTCAATATTTTGCCCCTGGTTAATGATATTAGGTTCTATTCAAATAATCTATGCCGCTTCAACATCTTTTGGTCAACGTAATTTAAAAAAAAGAATAGCTTATTCTTCGGTATCTCATATGGGTTTCATAATTCTAGGAATTGGTTCTATAAGTGATACTGGGCTCAACGGGGCCATTTTACAAATAATATCTCATGGATTTATTGGCGCTGCGCTTTTTTTCTTGGCAGGAACTAGTTATGATAGACTACGTCTTCTTTATCTTGACGAAATGGGCGGAATGGCTATCCCAATGCCAAAAATATTCACTATTTTCACTATCTTATCGATGGCTTCTCTTGCATTGCCGGGCATGAGCGGTTTTGTTGCCGAATTGATAGTTTTTTTTGGAATAATTACTAGTCAAAAATATCTTTTCATGATGAAAATACTAATTACTTTTGTAACCGCAATTGGAATGATATTAACTCCTATTTATTTATTATCTATCTTACGGCAGATGTTCTATGGATACAAGTTTTTTAATACACCAAACTCTTATTTTTTTGATTCTGGGCCGAGAGAATTATTTATTTCGATTTCTATCCTTATACCCGTAATAGGTATTGGTATTTATCCGGATTTCATTTTTTCATTCTCGGTTGACAAGGTTGAAGCTATTCTAGCTAATTTTTGATAGAGCATTTTCATGAATAAATGAATCAAAAAGAGAAAAAAACCTTATGAAAAAGAATATTTTTCTGTTAGATTCACTTAAAAAAATTGAAATTATAATCCAATATGTTTGTTGTTTGTGAGAACCCCTTGAATCATTACATTACTTGATTGAAAGGGTTCTCCACGATTTATGGAAAGTATATATTTATATGCTTTCCATATTTTTATTTCTCAGGTTCTTTACTCATTGAAATTTAATTAGATGTAAATGAACCATAACTATGTAGTCCTATTCCTAATAGATTGATCCCCAAATAACATATCCAAATTATAAGAAATCCGATAGAGGCCACTATTGAAGAATTTACACCTTCAAATTTTTTATTTTTTCTAGTATGTAAATAAATCGCGAATATGGTCCAAGTAATAAAGGCCCAAGTTTCCTTTGGATCCCAATTCCAATAGGACCCCCATGCCTCGTTAGCCCATACTGCCCCTGAAAGAATACCTATCGTTAAAAACAGAAAACCCAGACTAATAATACGATAACCCCAACGATCCAATTGTTGAATAAATTGAGACCTATAATAATTTCGAGAAGAAGAAAAAGATGTTTTTCGTAAGACATTGTTTCTTTCAATCATATTCATGTATTTTATTTCGACAAAATCAACTGATTTAGTTAAAAAATCCAAATTCTTGGTAAAAGCAAGAATTTGGATGGCTTCTTGAAACGTAATGACTAAAATAGCTACTGATAATAATGATCCACATAAAAGAGCTGCATAGCCCAATATCATCATACTTACGTGCATCATTAGCCAATGGGATTGTAGAGCGGGTACTAATATTACAGATTGATGCATTTTGGTTAAAAGACCCGAAGTCGCAAAGCCTTGGGTAAAAATAACACTTGGTGCGATTATTGTACTTAAAAGGTTTTTCTCCTTTTTAAAACACGGAACCATATGAAAAATGGAAAAACCCCATGAAAGAAAGATTAGTGATTCATATAAATCACTAAATGGTAAATGGCCCGAAAAAAACCAACGAGTAATTAACAATCCCGTTACACAGAAAAAAGTTATTATCATGGCTTTTTTGGACAAATCATATAATCCTACGATTTCATTGACTAATAAGGTTATCAAATGAATTGAAATAACAATTGATATGACGGAAAACGATATATGAGTTAATATATGCTCTAAAGTTGAAAATATCATATCTATAATGAAAATAAATATCTATAATGAAAATAAAAAAGGTATGAATACTAGGAATATAAATAGGGAATTGAATTCATTATAGGACTTCTTCTTTTCAAATTTTAAAAATTTAAAAATATAGCATAGGATGCCATGCCGCTACTCGGACTCGAACCGAGATGCTCTAGCACTGCTTCCTAAGAGCAGCGTGTCTACCAATTTCACCATAGCGGCTTACTCGAAATCATAATAACCAACTCTTTAGTCAATCGTCGAGATTGAAAGAATCGCTTAAAGTGCACTATTTATTTAGTACATCTCTTTACTAAACATTTAGTATAAATTGATAATAAGAAGTAAATTTAAAATTTGTATTTATTCGAATATCAAAAATATGAAAAAAATAATATTAGAAATTCATATAGAAATCAAAATGTTCTAGTATTATTTTTTTTTTTCATTTCCAGTGTTCGTTTTCAAATTTAACACTACATTCAAAAAAATGAAAAAATTCGATTCTATATTCTATATATTTAGAATATATTATATATATATAATATATTCTAAATATATGTTCCATATTCTATACTAGTATTAGTATAAAATGAGTATTAAAGAATACTCTTTGAATCGAGCTAATTTATATTATTCCAATCCAACAATTTTATTTGTTACAAAAAAAACTTTTAGATTTACCTGTAAAAATGGATTGAGCTAATGAAAAGGCTTTCAATGCTGTCCAATATCCCTTTTTTTTCCAAAAATTTTTACGAATATTTTTTTTTGATATAGAAGTGCGCTTTTTTGGAACTGCCATACAATTAGGATAGTTTTTTTATTCGATGTGAAAGACATTTGTTCTGTAAATGAAAACGAATTATTCTGTAATTAGCCGTATGTCTTATTTATCTTAATTCCCTCTTTCTTTTTTTCTATCTAAAGTAAAAACATTGAATATTATAAACCTTTTCGAAATATTTCATAGATAATAGATCTATATCTATGGATCTCTTTTTATTGTAATGTAAAAGAATCAATTAGTTCAAAAAGAAACTAATTTATTTATATCAAAATAAACAAATGTTCTTCGTTTTGGTGTAATGATTTATCCCCACCCTCACTCTATAGATCAAAATTTTGATTTTATTTATTATTATTTAATTTCATTATTATTTCTTAATAGTCATTTTTCTTAATATATATAAAATATATAAAAATGACTAACATAGTTATTTATATTACTTATAATTAATATTACTTAAAATAATAAGATTTTTTTTTTATTTTCACTAGGAATTTGGTTATTGTCCGATTTTGACTTTGTACTTTCCAATATTGGAACGATTGTGCAAAGATTCAGAACAATTAAGAATATAAAATTCGATTTTTTTATCTACTTTTTATTAACCGAACCCCTTTACAAAAGAGATAAAACAAATGAATAAGAAACAAAATTCATCAAGAATCAAAATATTTTTTATTCTTTATTTTTTTTTGTATGGAATATATACATCAATATTCATGGATCATACCTTTCATCCCACTTCCAGTTCCTATTTTAATAGGGGTAGGACTTCTACTTTTTCCTACGGCAACAAAAAATATTCGCCGTATGTGGGCTTTTCCTAGTATTTTATTGTTAACGATAGTTATGATTTTTTCGATCGATCTATCTATTCATCAAATCGAGAATAGTTCTATCTATCAATATGTATGGTCTTGGACTATAAATAATGATCTTTCTTTAGAGTTTGGCTACTTGATTGATTCACTTACTTCTATAATGTCAATATTAATCACTACTGTTGGGATTCTGGTTCTAATTTATAGCGATAGTTACATGTCTCATGATCAAGGCTATTTGAGATTTTTTACTTATCTGAGTTTTTTTAATACTTCAATGTTAGGGTTAGTTACTAGTTCAAATTTGATACAAGTTTATATTTTTTGGGAATTGGTTGGAATGTGTTCTTATCTATTAATAGGTTTTTGGTTCACACGTCCTATTGCGGCAAATGCTTGTCAAAAAGCGTTTGTAACTAATCGTGTGGGGGATTTTGGTTTATTATTAGGAATTTTAGGTTTTTATTGGATAACAGGTAGTTTGGAATTTCGGGATTTATTTCAAATATTCAACAACTTAATTTATAAGAATGAGGTGAATCTTTTTTTTGTTACTTTGTGCGCCCTCTTGTTATTTTGCGGATCAGTTGCGAAATCTGCCCAATTCCCTCTTCATGTATGGTTACCAGATGCTATGGAAGGTCCTACTCCTATTTCCGCTCTTATCCATGCTGCTACTATGGTAGCAGCAGGAATTTTTCTTGTAGCTCGACTTCTTCCTCTTTTCATAGTTATACCCCCCATAATGAGTGTAATAGCTTTGATAGGCATAATAACAGTAGTATTAGGAGCTACTTTAGCTATTGCTCAAAAAGATATTAAGAAAAATTTGGCCTATTCTACAATGTCTCAGTTGGGTTATATGATGTTAGCTTTAGGTATGGGCTCTTATCGAGCCGCTTTATTTCATTTGATTACTCATGCTTATTCAAAAGCATTGTTATTTTTAGGATCTGGATCCATTATTCATTCAATGGAAGCTGTTGTTGGATATTCTCCAGATAAAAGTCAAAATATGGTTCTTATGGGCGGTTTAACAAAACATGCCCCAATTACAAAAACCGCTTTTTTAATAGGTACACTTTCTCTTTGTGGTATTCCACCTTTTGCTTGTTTTTGGTCCAAGGATGAGATTCTAAATGATAGTTGGTTGTATTCACCAATTTTCGCAATAATAGCTTGTTCCACAGCAGGATTAACTGCATTTTATATGTTTCGAATCTATTTACTTGTTTTTGAAGGATATTTAAACGTTCATTTTCAAAATTTCAATGGAAAGAAAAATAGTTCTTTCTATTCAATATCTTTATGGGGCAAAGAAGAAAAAAAAAAATTAAAAAACAAAATTCATTTATTAGCTTTATTAACAACTAATAATAATGAAAGGACTTCTTTTTTTCGGAAGAGGACATATTCACATCGAATTAATCGAAATGTCAAAAGCATAAGACGTCTTTTTCTTGATAGTACCTATTTTGGTACTAAAAACATTCCGTTTTTTTATCCTCATGAATCAGACAATACTATGCTATTTTCTATGCTTGTATTAGTACTATTTACTTTCTTCGTTGGGTCCATAGGAATTTCTTTCAGCCAAGAACCAATAGATTTGGATATTTTATCTAAATTGTTAATTCCGTCTATAGACCTTTTACATCAAAATTCAAAGAATTCTGTGGATTGGTATGAATTTTTTACAAATGCAACTTTTTCGGTGAGTATAGCTTTTGTCGGAATATTTATAGCGTCTTTTTTCTATAAACCAGTTTTTTCATCTTTACAAAATTTGAACTTATTTAATTTTTTTCAAAAAAGTGTTCCTAAAAAAATTATTGCTGATAAAATAATCAATGTTATATATGATTGGTCATATAATCGTGGTTATATAGATGCTTTTTTTGAAGTATCTTTAATTGCGAGTGTAAGAAAGGTAGCTAAATTCAATTATTTTTTTGATAGACAAGTAATTGATGGAATTCCAAATGGAATTGGGATTTCCAGTTTTTTTATAGGAGAGGCTATCAAATATGTGGGGGGGGGACGAATTTCTTCGTATATTTTCTTTTTTGTATTAATCTTTTTAGTAATTTGTTATTATATATATATATAATATATATTTATATAATAAAATATATAATAAAATATATAATAAAAATAATAAAATATATAATAAAATAATAAAATTAGATAATAATGTACTACTATTCAACCTAAATTGGGATTATCCGCTAAGAATTAAAGCTTCGGATAGATCAAGAAAACAGCAGTATCAGCTGCAACAGGAGTATATTCTAAATTCTTTTCTCTTTTTCCTTTTTGTTTTAAAAGATTCTATTCGAAATTATTTTGTCTTTTTTTATTTTTTTATCTAGATTTAATAGATTCATG